AGATAAACCTAACAGGGTATTTCAATAATAAAATCAAGAGAGTAGGATTCGAACCTACGACTTTTCACTCCCAAAGCGAACACGCTACCACTACGTTATCTCTCGAACATCCAAACATCTTTAGCGAAATGAGGCGGTTAACGATCAACCTCTCCAAAAACAATATCTTGTGTACCTATAATAGTCACAACATCAGCCAACATATGAGATTTAGCCATAAAATTAAGACCCTGTAAATGCGAGAATCCCGGGGCTTTAATTTTACACCTATACGGACGATTACTACCATCAGACACCAAATAGACACCAAACTCGCCCTTCGGTGCTTCTGTAGCCGTATAAGTCTCACCAAAGGGCACCGAGACACCCTCCGTATATAACTTAAAATGATGAATTAAAGATTCCATATTTTGCTTCACATCACGGCGGGACGGCGGGCATATTTTTGTATCGTCAACTTTAACGCTCCCTGTTGGCATATTATTAATGCATTGGTGAATGATGCTTAAAGATTGACGCATCTCTTCAATCCGTGCCAGATATCGATCATAACAATCACCAGTTTTCCCAACAACTCCTTTAAACATCAAATCAGAATAAATTTCATAGGGTTCATTTTTTCTTAAATCCCATCTAACCCCAGAACCTCTAAGCATAACACCCGAAAATCCCCAATCAATCGCTTCTTCTGCCGTAACGACTCCAATATCTACTAACCTTTCTTGCCATATTCGATTATCTGTCAGCATTTCTTCCATTTCATCTAACCTTTGACCAAATTGGCCCACAAAAGCATAAATGTCGTCAAGTAATCCCAAGCCCATATCCTGGCTGACACCCCCAGGTCTAAAATAACTGGCATGCATACGAGCACCACTAACCCTTTCATAAAACTCCATTAGTTTTTCTCTTTCCTCAAATGACCACAAAAACGGAGTCATAGCACCGACATCCATAGCGTGACATCCGACCGCCAACAAATGGTTTAATATCCTTGTAATTTCGGCAAAAAGAACCCTAATATATTGAGCACGCTTCGGTATACTTACTTGCAATAAATTTTCAACAGCCAAAACATATGTATGTTCTTGACACATCATTGACACATAATCCAAACGATCAAAATACGGCAAGGCTTGAACGAAGGTTTTGGACTCAATTAATTTTTCCGTACCCCTATGAAGTAATCCGATATGAGGATCCGCTCGCTGTACCACCTCGCCATTTAACTCCAAAATTAAACGAAGAACCCCATGTGCTGCCGGGTGCTGAGGCCCAAAATTTATTGTAAAATGCTTTAGCTTTTTTTCAAATTCTTTTCTTTTTACCATAAAATAGCCAACAATAAACATAGCGTCAGCAGGATTTGAACCTACGACCTCCAGGGCATGAGCCTGATGAGCTAACCTAACTGCTCTATAACGCAAACTTTTCATCTACCCATAATTAAAACCTTAAGAAGCCATGGTTCCCAGAAAAACTAGTATGTGTGGCTACCTAGACGAGGACACTCGAATTCGATAAGGGTTCGGGTATAAATCTAGGTATAGAGACAAATCTCTTAATAGATGTGTATTCCAGCCGCAGGTTCCCCTACGACTACCTTGTTACGACTTCATCCCAGTTGTTTACCTGTCCTTTAAAAGAAACTTCCTTATTTGCCCTTTATAATATTTTTTATTTTGTATTATTTGTAATAAAGCTTAAAAGGTTTATTCCCAAATCTTCCAGCCAAGTCAACTTCCAGGACGTGACGGGCGGTGTGTGCAAGGCCCAGTGACATATTCACCGCGGCATCCTGATACGCGATTACTAGTGATTCCAACTTCATAAGGGCGAGTTGCAGCCCTCAATCCGAACTAAGGAAAGATTTAAAGATTGGCTTTGAATTACGTCTTTGCAACTTATTGTTCTTTCCATTGTAGCACGTGTGTAGCCCAGTTCATTAGGGCCATGAGGACTTGACCTCATCCCAACCTTCCTCCCGCTTATGGCTGGCCGTCTCTTGTTAGTTTTTATCTTCTATTGAGATAAAAACAAAAAAAGATTAGGGTTGCGCTCAGTTACAGGAATTAACCGTACATCTCACGACACGAGCTGACGACAGCCATGCAACACCTGAAAGTCCCAAAATTCAAAACGTCTCCGCAAGAATGACAGACTTACTAGAACTGGTAAGGTTGCGCGCGTATTATCGCATTAAACCACATGCTCCACCACTTGTTTGAACCCCCGCCAATTCCGTTGATTTTTAAGCTTGCGCTCGTACTCCTCAGGCGGAATGCTTAATGCCTTAGCTATAGTTTCTAATGATCTAAAAACTAGCATTCATCGTTGACAGCATAGACTACCAGGGTCTCAAATCCTGTTCGCTACCTATGCCTTCGTCCCTCAGCGTCAGTACTGAACTAGATAATCGCTTTCGCATTTGATGTTCGTTTCCACTTCTATGGATTTTACCCCTAGTTGAAAAATTCCATTATCCTTTATCAGACTCAAGTTCTTCTGTATTAAAGACCTTTCTTTAGTTTAGCTAAAGGATTTGACCTATAACATTACAAAGAGCTACCTACGGACCCTTTACGCCCAGTTATGACGAATAAGGCTAGCCCCCTTCGTATTACCGCGACTGCTGGCACGAAGTTAGTCGGGACTTATTCTTAACTTAATGTCATTATCCTAGGTTAAAAAAGAGGTTTACAACCTTAGCCTTCAATCCCTCACCAAGCCTTGCTGGATCAAGCTTTCGCTCATTGTCCAATATTCCTTACTGCTGCCTTCAAATGAAACCTGGGCCTTGTCTCAGTCCCAGTGTGATTGATCGTCCTCACAGACCAACTAAGCATCTTTGGCTCGGTAAGCTTAACCCAACCGACTACCTAATACTAAATCTAATCATCCCTAACCGGCGTACCTTTTATAATCTAATCTATTTGGTATTTTTCCAATTGTTTCTCCCCTAAGAGATAGAATTATTCCAAGGTTAAGGGTAGATATTGACTCTTTACTCACCCGTACGCTATGGCACAAAACCATTCAACTCGCATGTATTCAAGCAGGCTTATAGCCTTCACTCTGAGCTAGGATCAAACTCAATTTATTTAACTATCTAAAATTAGACAATTTATTGTAATTACATCTCCTAATGCAAAATAAATAGTGGGATGCGAAACTCTTTAATTAACACTTAATTCTGCCTTATCTTAATATTACGGGTAACTTGCTTGAAGATTATTGATTTTTGTACATCGTGTGGGAATGATTACACTGGGACCTGTTTATTAAATCGCACAATAAAACTCGTAATTTCTGTTTGTTCGTTAGGACCTTTACCGGTCCAGACAGAATGATTTGCAATATCTAAATCAGTTATTGTTTTAAATAATTTTGGTAAAATATCATCATCATAAACAAAGTAAAAACTGCCATCTGACAAGATATTACCTAATAATTTTCGTTTAACTTTTATTCTCATAAATGAATTTAGGATAAGGTAGGATTCGAACCCACGGCAGTTTGTCTGCGTCAGTTTTCAAAACTGATACCATAAACCACTCGGTCACTTATCCCTCTCTCGTCAAACTCTAGTTTGATAACTTATTAGAAACTTTAACCTTACATTTAACTTCGTTTAAAAAAGTTAATATGTGCACACATGCTAAAATATTAGAAGGTTTACTACTTTCTAGATAAAAGTACACCCGATGCTCACGTTTCTCAAATTGATCTTTAGACCTTTTATTTCCCAAGGGCGACTTCAGCAAAGTAAACCTTTTAATAGTAATAGACAACCCTCGATACCTTTGAAAAAAAGGCAACAAAAAAAATAATAATTTTAAACTTCTTATATTTGCAGACGAAGACCAAACTTCGCACTTATAAACGAAATTGCCCAAAAAGCTCATTAGGTAATACAGGATTCGAACCTGCAAAACCACATATAGTGGACACCATATAACCAAATTACCCTTTTACTATTTGGAGATAGAGAGATTTGAACTCTCAACTTTATGCTTGCAAAGCATACACTCTACCAATTAAGTTATATCCCCTCTTTAAATAACCTACGAAAAAGACGGGACTCGAACCCGCGGCCACTGGTATGACAAACCAGCACTCTACCATCTGAGTTACTTTTTCTCAAATGTTACCCTGCCAAGGAGATGGTGGGATTCGAACCCACGCTACATTAAAAATATAGATTGATTTAGCAAACCAAGGCTATCAGCCACTCAGCCACATCTCCTAAATAGTTTGTAAAAACTTTTAAATATTAACGCGACTCTTCCGTGAATCTTAAATTCTTATTTCTCGCTTTAAGACTAAACGCCAAAGAAGGAAGCATAAAACGTAAAATTATAAAATAAAAATTAAAAACAATCAAGACTAACCAAAATACTTGATTAAAGAAAGTTATAGTATCGAATTGAGGCATTTAAATATAGTTTAACAATACTGGCAAATTCTATTAATAATACAGGTAAAATAAATGATTATGCGTTATAAAACATCAAAACCCTAAAAACTTTACCAAGAAGACTTACGCATTCCTAGAAATAGACCTCTCGAGGCTAAACGCCGAAATTCCAATCTAGATAATTTATATACACTAATGACAGAGCGAGATCTGTGTGTTTCAACACACCTGTTCTTAACCCTACATATACTACTTTGCCGAGGCAACTTTGATTTTTCTAACTGAGCCCACCAACGCAAAAAAATATTTAAGTTTTGATTAGCCGCGACAACATTAAGAGCTCTCCGCTTTGACTCATGCAAAGAAAATAAATTACGCCTTTTATAATCCCGATTTTTCATTCCCAATCCAAGCTACCTATTTGCCAAGCGTATATAAACCCAATAACAAGTTCAAAAAGAAAATCAATCACAGACCAATAACCCACCGGCGGCAACTGACTTAAAGAAGCAGCCCAAGGGAAAATAAAAACAGTTTCTATATCAAAAAGAAGAAAAAGAATAGCCACAAGATAAAAACGAACATCAAATGCATTACGAGCATCTTCATAAGGATCAAATCCGCACTCGTATGAAGACAATTTTTCGTTATCTGATTCAGCTAAAGCTAAGGTATAAGAAGCTCCAAAGATAATAGAAGCCAGTATAAGACTAAAACATAAATAGATTAAAGCGGGGGAATACTCTCGCAAAAAAAACATGATATTATTGACTAAAAATAAACCCGGACCAACACACGGGACAAAGTTCAATAATTCCACCAGACGTTTCTGTTTTAAGTACATTTTCCTTAAACATACCAATCTCGGAATTACCCCCACGGTTAGAAGTACCTATTATGTCGCTACCACCAATCAAAGAAGTGTACCGAACACAACGAGTACAAACAATACAACGCCTTAAAACTGTTTTTATAAGGCTACCCCAAAAAGTGTCACCTAACGATTTTTTAAAAAAAAAAAATCTTCCACGATCTGAACCATAGTTAAAGCTTTGCTCTTGAAGTTCGCACTCACCACCTTGATCACATACGGGACAATCGAGAGGATGATGTAAAAGCAAAAATTCCATAACAAATTCTTGCGCTTTGTGTACTAGAGCTGTGTTAGTAAAAATTCTCATATTTGGCAGAAAGGGTAAAGCGCAAGATGCTTGAGGTTTAGGAGAATTACCAACCTCCACAAGGCACATTCTGCAGTTACCCGCAATAAGAAGTTTATCATGGTAACAAAATCTAGGTATTTTAACACCGGCGGCTTCACATGCTTGAATAACAGTAGACCCCCTTTTTACCCAAATTAAAAGTTCATTTATAGTAATGTTAATCATTTTTAAGAAGCACCTTTTTAATTATGCGGGTTTAAAGAATTAGTGAAAGACTTCTCTTGGACCATAAAGATAGCATTTTTTGATTCTCTACCTAATTGTTTATGCAAAGAATCCGGGCAATTTTTTTGAAGTGTTAAACTAATAGCCCCAACCATAGCTATTAAAAGAACAACTCCGGCAATTATCAACAAAATAGCATGGGTAGAATACAAAAAATAACTAGGATCATTCAAAGCGGAAGAAGAGTCAAAATTAACAAACCACGAGGCATTATTTAAAAAAGAATCACTTACAATATCATTATAAAAACACAAACAAAAAAAGTCAGCAATACCCCTATCGAATAAAAAACTGATCGTTGTTTTTAAACTATCCTCACTTTGTACCAGGTTGAAAGAGGCCAAGACAGATATAATCCTAGTAGCTCCCGATTGCAACAAAAAAAGTAAATCATAGGAACTTCCTGCAAATACCACACATAATAAAAAAAGAAAGCTACTAATAAAAACACCCTGTTTCTGACTAGAAGACCACACAGACTCAATAGCCTTGACATCTAACATCATAACAACAAATAACACTAAAACGGCTATAGCGCCGGCGTAAACCAAAAGAAACAATAAAGCCATAAATTCAACACCCAATAGGAAAGAAATGGCTGATCCTAAAAAAAAAAGTAAAACTAAATAGAGGCCACTGTATACAGGATTTTGCGCGCTAATAACTTTAACACCCAAACCAGCCCCAAGAATCATAAGGAATATAAAAATTATAGGGTCAACCATAATATAGAGAATAAAAGCAACACTCCAATTCGTAAAGAAGGGAAACCAAATAAAAACCATAATCCAAACAAAAGATTACCCCAAACAAAAATGACTAAATAATGGTATAAATATCCGGAATGCCACAGGCGGGCTTGCTGTACTTGACTTGTCAAGATATTGGATAAACCAAAAGGACCTAAACTCTCAATAAGACCACGATCAATAGATTTATAAGTAAAGTGATATCCGAAATCAAGTATATTTTGACTTACAAATCCATTATAAATTTTATCAAAAAACCATTTTCGGCTTAAAAAAGTATAAAACTTACGCCCTACTAAAGAGGTTTTCCAAATATACATTGTGTGGTTATAATGCCTATATAATGTAAACGATAATCCCCCCCCAGCAATACTAAGACATAATGGAAAAATTTTTGAAAAAGTTGACATAAATTCAGCATCAATTAAACTTAAATTGGATGGAAGACAAAATATGGAATTACCCCAAAAATTAGTACCCAACCCTATGAACAAATCCCGGCTAAAATACCCAATAAAAATACTAGGTATTGCCAATAGACCCAACACGAGACCTATAGCGATACCCCCTTCTGATGCTGAAAGTAGTAGTTTACGACTGCCGTTAGGCTCCACTAAAAAACATAAAGCGATTAACCTAATTGAATAAAAAGCGGTACAAAAGGCAGCAAAACTACCTAACCAATAGCTAAAATGGGAAGGAACCGAATAAGTAGCATACGCTATTTCAAGAATGACATCTTTGGAATAAAATCCTGTCAAAAAAGGCATACCCATTAGGGCCAGTGAACCAATCATCATCATCGCATAAGTAAATGGTAATAAACGGCGTAAGCCACCCATTTTCCTCATATCTTGTTCATCTCCTACGGCATGTATCACCGAACCAGCGCTAAGGAAAAGGAGAGCTTTAAAAAAAGCATGATTAGCTAAATGAAAAACAGCAACTGAATAATTGGATAAGCCACAGGCAAATACCATATAACCTAACTGACTACACGTAGAATACGCGATAACTCGTTTAAGGTCATTTTGAACCAAAGCTGTAGTGGCGGCAAAAAAGGCAGTCATACCACCAACGACACTTATCAACATAAGAGCCCCCGAGCAATATTCTAAAAGAGGAGAACAACGGGCTAATAAAAAAACACCAGCTGTAACCATTGTAGCTGCATGAATAAGAGCTGAAACTGGAGTGGGGCCTTCCATCGCGTCAGGCAACCAAGTGTGTAGACCAAGTTGAGCCGATTTACCGATAGCACCAATAAATAGAAAAACCCCTATTAAATCTAAAGCCTTAAATTTTATATTTAAAAAAGACAAAGTACAAGAAGTTAATTGAGGAGAAAACGCAAAAACTGTGGCGTAATCTAAAGCGCCAAAACAAATAAAAATCGCAAAAATACCTAAAGCTAATCCAAAATCCCCAATTCTATTAACTATCATTGCTTTTATAGCAGCCTTATTAGCTTGTATTCGAGTAAACCAAAAATTAATAAGTAGATAAGAACAAAGACCAACGCCTTCCCACCCAACAAACATTTGAACAAAATTATCAGCAGTCACCAATATTAGCATAAAGAATGTAAACAACGACAAATAACTCACAAAACGTGGCAAATGCGGGTCCTCCCCCATATATTCTGTAGAGTATATATGAACCAACATCGAAATAAAGGTAACAACAATAAGCATCACGACAGTTAAACTATCAAAACAAAAAGCCCACTCGACATGAAAAGAGTCTGATTCCAACCAGGTCATTAAAGAAAGGTAGGTCCCACTTCCTGCCAGTCCGACTTCGTAAAATGACAAACAGCTTAAACAAAAAGTTAAACCCACGCAAAATACTGTAATAAAACAAGAACCGTATACTCCGACAAAACGTCCAAAAAACCCTGATATAATAGACCCTAAAAGCGGTAAAAAAACTATGTTTAAATACATTTCAGTTCTTTACGGGCCTTGAACCCGCACCTTTATCTCATAAAGACAATATCCTAACCATTAGACGAAAAGAACTTAAGATTACCAACAAACAACTTATACGGACACTACACTCAATTATTTACACCCACCAGTCAACCCACACTAAATTTGAAACCGATGCATGCATTACGGAAAAAAAGATATTTGGATATAAACCCATAAAAACCGTTCCTAACAGCAATGGTAGGAAAATTACGAATTCTCTGTAGTTTAAATCACAACCCACAAGTTTAATATTACCATAAGCTATTCTATTAAATAACCAAAGGGAATAAACACCGCCAAGAATCATAGAGGTAGCGGCAAAAAAACACGCTGTCGTATTAGCATCAAAAGCCGACACTAACAGAAGAAATTCCCCAACAAAACTAGAAGTCCCGGGCAAACCTAAATTAGCCATTGTAAAAAAAAGAAAAATTATTATAAAAATCGGCATTGTATGGGTTAACCCTCCGTAATAATTAACACCTCTAGTATGCCACCTGTCATAAAGAACTCCAATTATAAGAAATAAGGCGGAAGAAACAAACCCGTGACTTAAACTTTGTAATATTGCTGCCTCTACTCCGATCACCGTGCCGCTAAATAGACCTATCATAACTAAATTCATATGAGCAACCGATGTGTACGCGATTAGTCGTTTTAAATCCGTTTGACGGATAGCTGTCAAAGACGTATAGACTATGCCCAAAACACTTAAACTAAAAACAAACGGTGTAAAATAGAGACACGCCTGAGGAAAAAGACCTAATGAGAAACGCAAAAATCCATAAGACCCTAATTTTAAAAGAATCCCTGCTAAAATGACCGAACCTGCCGTGGGTGCTTCAACGTGAGCTTCTGGCAACCAAATATGAACCGGCAACATCGGTACTTTAGCGGCAAAAGATGCAAAAAAAGCTAACCACAACCACCTTTGATTATAATTAGAAAACTTTGTAATTGCCAATATTTCATAACTAGTGCTACCGACAGACAAGTATATATACACAACTCCTATAAGCATAAATAACGATCCAAATAGTGTGTACAGAAAAAACATATAAGCAGCTCTTATTTTGCGTTGGCGCGAGCCATATATACCAATAACTAAAAACATGGGTATTAAAACAGCTTCAAAGAAAATATAAAAAAATAAAAGATCCAAACAGGTAAACACCAAAAGTAAAACTAATTCCATACTTAAAAAACTAATGAGATAAATTTTTAAATTACCTTTTTCAAAAGTCCATGAAGCTAAAAGACATAAAGGAAAGATTAGTGTAGTCAACAGAAGAAAAAATAAAGAAATACCGTCAATACCTAAAACTAAATTTATATTTGATACAGGTAACCACAAATTATTAACAACGAATTGGAATTTAGACGTTGAATGGTCAAAACCCAACCACAAAAAAAGGGATAAAATAAAAACCAATGCGGTAATAAACAGAGAAAATTGTCGGAGCAATAATCGATGCTCCGCAGGTATAATAATTAGACCAAAAACACCAATAAGTAGAAGCAAAAACAAAGAATTTAAGAGCATAACCTTTTTCCGACCCAAGTCAAATAATCATCTTGGTTGACCGCTTGTACCACGATAGGCATAAACCCGTGGTTAACACCACAAATCTCACTACATTGCCCATAAAAGACCCCCTCCCTTTTTACAAAGAGAAAAACTTGATTCAATCGACCAGGACACGCATCTACTTTTATTCCTAGACTAGGAACCGCCCAAGAATGCAAGACATCAGCAGAAGTAACTAAAACACGTATGTGGGTGTTAATAGGAACAAAAAGACGATTATCTACTTCTAATAGGCGAAAAACTTTACCAGCTTTTCCCACACTATGTGGCTCAGGGATAACCAAATCCTCTTCTCCAATAAGATACGAATCAAAATTGATACGTTGTCTTTCAAGGCCCTCCCCATCGTCAGATGGTTCTTTAATAAGATCTAAAATCAAATTAATTTCTTCTCTTAGAATTTGATGAATACTCGAATCTTCCTCGATTATTGTAGTCAATAGTCTATACAAGAAATCTCTTAACTTATTGATATCAGTTTCGTCCAAAGTATAAACCGTATCCTTAAGCGTTTGTAGAATATCGAGCAAAAGATTAGCTTGATTGCAAACCATGTGTTTTTCTCCAAAAACATCTAAAACTTCTTTAATACCCTTATAAGATCCATTATCACCTTTTGGTGCAGGTACATTATCGGCACTACCATCTTTACCCGTGGAACCACCGGTGGAGCTCAAATCAGCTTCGACTACCGAATTCTCCGAGGAATTTTCAGTATTGTTAATATACATTAGAACCAAAGCATCTCTGTCAATTTTACTATTGTTTTCTTTAACAATTTTTTCAAGAAAAGTAGAAAATAACTTTAAATTTTCTAAATCTCCTTTTGATTGCAATAAAAGAGTACGCAATTTAGTAGCTATTATATTAGGATTTGCCTTTATATCAAGTAGCCGTAACTCAGACAAAAAAAATTTTAAAGATTTAACATGAAAATCAACATCATAGTGAGCCCCTTTAAGAAAAACCTCTGGGACATCTCTAGACCACAATTGTTCCACCGGATTAATGGAACAAACATTTTTTAACTGGCATTCAATTTTTTTTATAAGAGTTTTTATTTTTGTTGAAGTATCAATAAGCTCATTATAATCAATTTCCGCAATATCTACCTCATGCTTAATTTTATTAACGGAAAAATCTATATATTGGGTGTAAATATCCTCATCATTAAATTCATTTATAAACTTTGATTTTAATTGCTCTACATCATGCTCAGATTTTAATCGTTTTAAATCTGATGAAATTTTGTCAATCAACAAGTCACCAACCTTACCCCCGGATAAAAGTTTTTTATCTGCCGCTTTTAAAATACAATTCTCTAATACCAAAATATTCTTTTTATCATCACCCCCCCCTAGATCTAACACAGGTAAATTTATACCACGAGAAAAATGCAATGGTGTTTTGTTATTTTCTAACTCGGCTTCTATGGTGCTTTCAATACTGTTATAAAGATGAAGTAGAGCCTCATCCATAATTTTTTTGGCCTCCTCAAGCGCAAATTTACCATATCTTAATTTATTCTCATATTCGAGCAAATCTGTTTTATGACGATCCCAAGTAAAATTGTCGAAATATGTTTCAGAAACCTTTAGCCGACCAATTTTTTCCCTATGTTCAACAAAACGCGTCTCCGTGAGAGATTTACTGACATCTTTGGCATGGCCTCCGGCTATTTCTAATCTATTGTTGATTTTTCCCAACTCCTCACTAATTTTAACAATTCGACTTTTAGCTCTACAAAATTCATCTTTAGCCAAGGAAAATCTTTCTAAAGCCCTATCGCTAATCTGACCCAAATTATGATCGTTTAAACCCATATTGACAAAATCCAAGGTATTAGCATCAAAATTGTCCTTTAGACCCAAATAACCTAAAAATTCGATATCTTTTTTGCAGAAATCCTCTTTCAATTTATCAAAAGTCAAAACCGCTTTTTCTAGGGTTTTTTGACTCAACTCAAAAAAGGACTGGGCAGATTTCAATTTACTGTTAGCCCTACTTAAAATTTCTCCAGCCTCGTCTGATCTTAAAAATGGAACTGCTAATTTATCACCAAAAGAATTAAATTCTAACTCGGCGCTTTTTGCCTCCGCATTCGGGGTAGCTAAATCCTCTAGACGTAAACCAATAGATAAGATATCGAATATAGAGGAATCACCCTCAAATTCTTGTTCTGCCTTTAACAACCTTGCTTTAAGAATATCTAAGTTTTCTTTGGTTTTTAGCCTTAACTTTTCGTCCCAACCGTCGAACCCATCTTTAAGAAGAATATTAGGTCTTTTAAAAGACGAGCTAAACTCAGAGAATTCTGTTCTAGCTTTAATTACTTCTGCACTAGATTTGTTAAGCTTAGCGGCAGCTAAATCGACACGAGCCAATTTTAAATCTGATTTAGCCTTATTAAGATACAAACCCGCCTCCTGTAATTCTCTCTTGGCATTTTCCCACTCTACTTTAATATTACCTAATTCGACATCTGTTATATATAATTTCTCTTTACCTATTCCGGAATTTAATTCATAATTAAAAGGGGTCCGAGTATTTCGTAGATTTTTATCTTCCTTGTTATTTTCTATGTAGTCCAACCAATCTTTTAAATTTGTAACACGCTTTTGAACCAAATCTAGATTTTCTTTAGTAACTTTTGGTACTAATTCAAAATCAGAATATTCATATGACCAATACCATTGGTGACCAACAACTTTTATCGTCAAACTGGGATCAATAACTTCCTCCATTGCGTAAAGCAAATTGTATGACGGTACACTAATGATCATCAAAATACCAGCTGGTACAATTGTCCAAACAATTTCAAGTAAAGTAGAATGATTAAAGCTTGCGGGCTGCGGATTAACTGATTCGTTGAATAGGGTTAAAGATTTATAGAGTAACCAACCAACAAAACAAGCGATAAGTAGCATGAAAGTCATTAACAAACCATTAAAAGAAATAATACCCTCCATAATCGGGGTAGCCGGATCTTGAAAACCGACTTGCCACGGATGTGGTGCGTCCATATACGCAATATTATAAGATTTAAATACAGAAAAAACAAATAATAAATAAATAAATAAAGTGTTAGCTCTTTTTAGTATGTTCATTATAGACATATGCAATTAATATCAAATTTTTTATGAGATATCTCTGGGGGTCAAATAATCGACCACCCCCACTTTATAACCTGGAGTGGTTGTTAAATGATCTGAACTTGTTGAACAACGTTTATTCGGACCACCCATTTTGATAGCACGCAACATTAAAAGTTTTTCCAACCATCCGACAAACAAACCGCCAAAAATAAAAAAAGAAAAATATCCAACGGATACCGTAATACCAATAAATCCAAAATAATCATCAACTGGAGTGGTCCCGGCCCAACCTAATAAACAAAAATCTGCAACAAAAAGCCAAAAAACTACGGCATAAACGGGCCGAAAGTTACCACTCCGTAACATCGAAGTATTTAACAACGGGTACAAAAATAACATTACGATGGCGCCTCCCATCGCAAGAATACCCCCAACTTTATTTGGTATAACTCTTAAAATAGCATAAAATGGTAAAAAGTACCACTCCGGGACAATATGTGCAGGAGTGCTATAAGGATCTGCCTCTAAGTAATTATCCGGTTCGCCTAACGCATTAGGGAAGTAAAAAATAAAAATTGATAAAGAAAAAACTAGCGCGAAAAAAGCTACCAGATCTTTTACATAAATATAAGGATAAAAATTAATATTTGCTACTTTCGTTTTTATACCTAGAGGGTTGTTAGAGCCATCTTTATGAAGCAAACCTAAATGAACAAAAACCATACCCGTAATTAAAAATGGTAACAAATAGTGTAAACTATAAAAACGATTTAATGTGGGATTTCCCACGGTAAAACCACCCCATATCCACATAACAACTTCTTTACCTATAACGGGAATAATAGAAAAAAAACTTGTAATAACAGTTGCCCCCCAGAAGCTCATTTGACCCCATGGTAAAACATAACCGATAAAAGCGGTCGCCATCATTAAAACGTAAATAAGAGTACCAGACCACCATAAATGTTGTCGGGGTTCCATATAAGAACCATAATACAAACCTCTGAAAATATGAGCATAAATCAGCATAAAGAAAAAAGAAGCCCCGTTTGCATGCATGTATCGAATTAACCAACCACTTTTGACATCTCGCATTATATGTTCTACGCTAGAAAATGCATAATGTGTCTCACTAGCGTAATGCATCGCTAAAAAAGCCCCACTAAGAATCTGAATAACCAAACAAAAACCCGCGGTTGACCCAAAACTCCAATTATAATTTAAATTCATGGCCGTCGGATAATCAATAATATGAGAATCTACCCAACTAAGTATTGCATTTAAATTCCATCTAGTCATAAAATATCACTATATCAGCTTTTTCCAATATGAGACCAGGGGATATGAAAATCAAACGAACGAAATTCTTGCGTCAATTCAATAGGCTCACAGACAACAACTCTTTGATCTTCATCATAACGCAATTCAAAATAACCGCTCAATGGAAAGTCTTTTCGAAGAGGATGACCTTCAAACCCATAATCTGTAAGAATTCTACGTAAATCCGGATGTCCTGAAAAAAATACACCAAGTAAATCCCAAATTTCACGCTCCCACCAATTCGCTGAAGGGAATATATCAACAATAGACGGTAGAGGATTTATCTCATCAGTGCGGGTTTTAATTCTAATCCGAGAATTGGATCTAAGATTCAAAAGCTCGTAAACAACCTCAAAACGTTCTTCTCTATCGGGATAATCCACACCAGAAATAGATGTAAGTAAATGAAAATTACTATTGCTATGATGGTGCAAAAACGTTAATGTGGCCAACAAATACTTTTTAGACACATTAATAACAATCTCATGTCCGAACACCTCAAATGTTTGGACAGGCAAAAGTCGTGTAAGACTATTCGCGTATAGAATCAGGGAGTTCAACATTATCTAAAAAATTATCATTTTAAATCAAAACGATGCAACGACTTTGATAACTATTTGGTATAGACACATAAAAACATATTAACCAAATAATCTCTTATGGGAATTGAACCCATATTTCCGCCGTGAAAAGGCAACGTCCTAACCATTAGACCAAAGAGACTATAAACCATAACACCAAGTAGTCTGATATTTGGGCCTAGATCGGATTGAACGATCGACTTTACGCTTATCAGGCGTATACTCTACCACTGAGTTATAGGCCCTAGAGCCCTATTAAAAGATAAAGCCCTTTATTACGAACAACAGAAGCTTTAATAATTTTTTACTTGTAGTTTACCCGCTTTTTGATTCAACCGCTGGAAAAGCAACACCCCTATCTTTAACCCAAGGATTAGAATCCTCGATATGCCCTTCGGTTAATGTCAAATAAACGATATAAAAGAAAAATAGTGAAGCAACTGAGGAAAGAATTGACCCAAAAGAGGCTACACTATTCCAACCAGCATAAGAGTCTGGGTAATCTGGAATACGACGAGGCATGCCAGCCAAGCCTAAAAAATGCATAGGAAAAAATGTTAAATTTACCCCAATAAACATAAGCCAAAAATGAATTTGCCCCAAAACTTCCGGATAACCTAAACCAGTCATTTTTCCAACCCAAAAATAAAAAGCACCAAACATCGTAAAAGCAGCTCCCATACTTAGAACATAATGAAAATGTGCAACCACATAATAAGTATCGTGAAGAGCAATATCTACACCGGAATTAGCCAAAACGACACCAGTTAACCCCCCGATAGTAAACAGAAAAAGGAAGCCTATAGAGAATAACATGGGTGTTTTCAGACGTATCGAACCTCCCCACATTGTAGCTATCCAGCTAAAAATCTTAATGCCTGTAGGGACCGCAATTATCATCGTAGCCGCAGTAAAATAAGCTCGAGTATCAATATCCAAGCCAACTGTAAACATGTGATGAGCCCAAACAATAAAACCCAAAATACCAATAGATAACATAGCGTAAACCATTCCTAAATAACCAAAAACGGGCTTTCTGGAAAAAGTAGCCAAAATATGACTAACTATGCCGAACCCGGGTAAAATTAAAATATACACCTCGGGATGTCCAAAAAACCAAAACAAATGCTGATAAAGCACAGGGTCGCCACCACCCGCCGGATCAAAAAATGTAGTATTGAAATTACGATCCGTTAAAAGCATAGTGATACCTCCAGCCAAAACCGGAAGAGATAATAAAAGTAAAAATGCAGTTATTAGCACGGACCAAACAAATAAGGGTAAACGATGCATACCCATACCCGGAGCACGCATATTAAAAATGGTTGTTATGAAATTAATGGCACCTAAAATAGAAGCCGCACCGGATAAATGTAAACTGAAGATAGCTAAATCCACGGACGGCCCCGAATGCGCCTGGATACCACTTAAGGGTGGATAAACAGTCCAACCTGTACCGGCTCCAGCTTCCACTAATGAGGATGCTAAAAGAAGTATTATAGATGGCGGCAACAACCAGAAGCTTATATTATTCATACGAGGAAACGCCATATCGGGAGCACCTATCATTAAGGGAACAAACCAATTACCGAATCCCCCTATAAGAACAGGCATGACCATAAAGAAAATCATCAAAAAAGCATGAGCCGTGACAATAACGTTATACAACTGATAATTTCCCCCCAAAAACATATTGCCCGGGCTTGCAAGCTGCAACCTTATAAGAACAGACATCGCTGTGCCTAAAACACCAGAAAAAGCCCCAAATATTAAATATAAAGTACCAATATCTTTGTGATTTGTAGAAAAAAACCACCTAGTAAAGAAACCACTCAATGCCGAGTTAGAAACCAACGGAATAAAACTTTGCCATGAAGGTTTTGATTCTTGAGTAAAAGACATTTTTTTTTTAAATCATTAATCCTATAGCTATTTTATAGATCAATAAATAGAACAAATTAGGACTCAACATAAAAAATATAACGGTCCATCCAATGATAACCACACAAAAAGCAGCACCCTTTGTCAATGGCGTAAAATAAAACCAATTTTCTGCTTTCTCAAAATAAAAGATTTTTATCAATCTAATATAATAAAAAGCCGAAACCACACTCGTTAAAACTGCAAATATGGCAACAAGAAAATAAGACGAATCAATGACACTAACAAAAATATTAAGTTTCGCAAAAAAACCACCTAAAGGGGGAACTCCTGCCAAAGAAAAAATCATAAGGGCAATTCCTAGACCAAAAATTGGATTAGACCGCACTAACCCAATTACATCTGAAAAAGTTAAAAAGCTATTCTCAGATGTCAAATCTAAGTGGAGGACATAAATCCATAAAAAAATAGCAGTTAACATGTAAATAAAAAGATAAAACAAAACACTTTGAACTCCCTCGAGACTTCCGGACGCTAAACCTAGACACAAAAACCCAACATGGCCCACACTACTAAATGCTAGAAGTCTTTTAATTTTGGTTTCACCTAAACCACACACACAACCAATAAAAAGACTGAAAAGACCACATAAGCAAAAAAAGTCTTCCCAAAATACAGGAAACAGACACCAAAAACTTGTGTAGACCAAACGTAATACAACAACAAATATAGCCAGTTTAGGAACAGATGCAAAAATAAGACTAACAATCGTAGGAGCCCCTTCATAAACATCGGCTATCCACATGTGGTAAGGGGCTGAGCCTAATTTAAATAATAGCGCTGAAATTAAACAAATCAAACCCAAATAAAATAACGGGGAATACCCCGCAAGATTTTCCGTTAACAAGCTGAGAGACCCTAAATTGGTAGTACCCATAGAAAAATAAATTAATGATGCACCAAATAAAAAAAAAACTGAAGCAACGGAACCAAGAATAAAATATTTCAATCCAGCCTCAGCAGAAAAATATGAATTTTTCTTCCAAGTGGCTAAAACATAAAAAATAAGCGACATAAACTCCATATTTAAATAAATAGAAAGAAGATCATATGAGGAAATTAGCAGGCACAAGCTTAAGCAAATGCTAATAATAAAAAAAAAAAACTCAAAAGCCCGCAACCGAACCGAAAACATATAAGCCTCACTTACAGAGACACAAACGAACAAACCCAAAACAACAAATAATTTTAACCATATCGACAAATGATCTGTAATAAAAAGTGAATTCCATAACGTCTGGGATTCTATAGGAGTATTAACAACCAAAAAAACACTTATGAATAAAATTATTGAGGTTAACCGAACCATGCTCGGTGTTAAATAGGTATAAAGTGCAGCCGCGGACAAACCCAAGAAACTTCCATGCATAAGAACAACTAAAATCGAAATTGCAAGAAAAAGCTCCGGCAAAAAAGCAACGATGTCATTTTGAAAGATTAAAGAGAATTTCATGACTTACATCTTATAGGATTTGAACCTATGACCCACGATTTAGAAGACCGTTGCTCTATCCACTGAGCTAAAAATGCTTTTATAATTTAGACTTTATTATTGTTAGAATCAATCGTTATAGCTAATGTAGGACTATAGCGTCATTTATATAAATACAACTTAAAATGGTAAACACATAAGCTTGAATTAAGGCGACGGCCAACTCAAGGCCAAAAAGAATAATCAGAACTAACAGCGGCACCACGTGTGCTATTAGCAATAAGCCGCCACTCCCCATCATAGCCCAAGCGAAACCAGCAATTACTTTTAGTAGAGTGTGACCTGCCATCATATTGGCAAAAAGACGGACAGCCAAACTTAGAGGTTTAAATATATAGGAAACTATTTCTATCGGAACTAATAAAAATGCTAACGGTAACGAAGTACCTCCTGGAAGAAACAAACTCAACATGTGAAACCCGTGTGTTGAAGCACATATAAGAACTACCCCTATAAATACACCAAGCGCTAAAACCATTGTCTGAATCAAATGACTCGTTATGGTGAATGAGTAAGGCACCAGACCCGAGACATTAGATATCAAAATAAAACTAAATATCATAAAAATAAACGGAAAATATTTTTGACCATAGGGACCAATACTATCCCAAACTAAACCCGCGGTAGTTAAATACAGGCCTTCTAAAAGCAACTGCCAACGACTAGGAAAACAGCTTAAACCAAAAACAGAAAGACAATAGTAAACAAACAATATAAAACCTAAACTAAAAATCGTTGTAATCATTGCGTTGGTTATCGATAAGTCAAATAAACCAATACCTAAATTAACAAATGGAAGTATTTGAAATTGTTCTAAAGGACTAAAAAACATAGATAATGATAATATAAAAAATACGACACTAAACTATATATTTTATCTAAATGTGTATCCATTTGAGGGTCACGTAGAAAAAACAATAGGTTACAAATAATAATTTACACTATTACATTAAACCCCCACCAATAAATAGTCAAAAAAAGAAATAACCAAACGACATCAACAAAATGCCAATACCAAGCCGCAGCTTCAAACCCAAAATGCCTCTGACGACTAAAATGGTCTAAATATAACCGAAAAGTACAAACAGATAAAAAGATAGTTCCGATGATTACATGAAAACCATGAAAACCTGTGGCCATAAAGAAGACAGAACCGTAAACACTATCGGACATAGCAAAAGGCGCGTTAACATACTCGAACCCCTGCAATCCAGTAAAAATAACTGCGAATATTATGGTAATGACCAAACCCAATAGAGCCTCCTTTTTAACCCCCCCAACAATAGCATGATGCGCCCACGTGACACTTGCACCAGAAGAAAGTAAAATAATAGTATTTAAAAGAGGTAATCCCCATGGACTAATTGCCTCTATGCCAGCCGGAGGCCAAACCCCCCCAATATTAAAAACAGGAGACAAAGAAGAGGTAAAGAAAGCCCAAAAAAAAGCAAAGAAAAACATAACCTCCGAAACAATAAAAAGAATCATCCCCATGCGCAAACCTTGTTGAACCGCAGCAGTATGCTGGCCCTCAAATGAAGCTTCACGGATCACATCCCTCCACCATGTAAACATCACGTATAGAATAGTAATTAAACCTAAACATAACAACTGCCCCCCACCGTCATAATTATGCATATACAGAACTCCACCAAAAGTCGAACTTAAACCACCTAAAGCGGCCACGAAAGGCCATGGGCTTGGATCAACCAAATGAAATGGATGCCGTTGAACCATCTTAGCTTGCTCCTTCATTTTACTAATTTTAAGAAGGGGATAGGATTCGAACCTACGATGGTAAAACCAGCAGATTTACAATCTGACACTATCAACCACTCAGTCACCCCTTCGAATACAACACTTATTTAAAACCCATAACTTTTGTGCGTAATTTTTTACGGCGTCTTTTAGCAGGACGACACCCATTATGCCCTGTTCTTGTTGTTAAGATAATAGAATGGATATCTATGCCCAATTTACTAAAACTTCGAACAACACCAAATCGTCCTTTGCTTGTTCCCACCACATGGACAATAATTTTTTTATACCCCAAAGAAATTATTTTATTTCCAAATAATTTACCTAATAATAACCCTCGTGTATACAAATTTTCCCTTTCGTTAAATTCATTCTTATAATCAGGAACTCTTAAAGAACAACTTGTTTTAATAGCAGTACTTTCACAATCAGCCAAAATGCAAAAAATATTGCGTCTAGTACACCTTAAATAAACGGATCCAAACTTTTCAGTTCGCGTATTGTCAGTTAAATACCTAACAATTAAAGGATTTTTTACCACCTTTTGCCTATAATGACTAACTGACTTAAATTTAAACAATTTTTCGACAAAATATCGGTTATTAACTGGCATTAGTGTTAAAATAGGTTCTTTTTTTTGCATTAGTATGAGTACGCTGGCCTCTTACAGGTAACCCCTTCTTATGTCGTAAACCCCGATAAGTCATTATCGAGTATAATCTACGTATTTTGTCCTTTTGAAAGCGACGAAGATCAGCACCCACTAGAAGAGCCCTACTATCAACCAAATTTTCTAAAAGTGGACTTTTCTCTGGAGTCAGATGAATCCCCCGTGCATCATCACCAAAACCCGCTTTTTTACATAATATTCCGGATTCCGCTAAACCAATACCAAAAATATGAGACACAGACTGAACCAAAATTTTATTGTCCGGGATTGGAGTACCGATAATAAAAGGCATAATTGATTATCCTAACAATTAAAATATAGTATGACAAAAAAACGATCTATTGAAAAACCACTTAAATCCCAAATAAAAACCCGCAAAACAGTAAGCGGACGCAATAATAAAGGTCGGATAACCTCGTGGCACAGGGGAGGTTGCCACAAACGCTTACACCGAGAAATAGATTTTAAACGAAAACACACACAAGGGATTGTTATCGGATTGGAATATGATCCAAATAGATCCGCACACTTGGCTCGTATCTTTAATCCCGATACTAATAAACAAAATTATATACTTGCGCCAACAAACCTCCGACAGGGAGATGTTGTAAGATCAAATTCAACCTTTTGTGGATTAAATAATGCTCATAGTAAACCTCTTAGCCGCATACTTACAGGAACTCCAATACACAATATAAGCCTACATCCAGGAGATAATGGCAAACTACTCCGCGCATCCGGCTCACACGGACACATCTTAAAAAAAACAAAAAATTTGGCACAAATCCGTTTGAAATCAGGACAATATCGCTGGGTTGATATTAAAGCACAAGCGACTAACGGCATTGTTAGTAACACGGAGCATCGTTTTATTAAATTAAAAAAGGCTGGGCGGGCCAGGTGGTTGGGGCATCGACCCGTTGTTCGTGGTGTCGCGATGAATCCCATAGACCACCCACATGGGGGAGGCGAAGGAAAAACATCAGGAGGTAGGCCATCTGTAACTCCTTGGGGTAAACCCACAAAAGGTGCGACGCCACAAAGATTAAAAAAAAATGTCAAGATCTAACTGGAAAACACCCTTCATAGACAAAAGTCTTTTAACAAATTTTAGCAAAAAAAATAAAAAAAAAATTACCTGGTCTCGGCGTTCCACTATTTACCCCGTTTGTGTCGGATTAAAACTGTCGATTCACAATGGAAAAGATATGCTCAATCGTAAAATAAAACCTGAAATGGTAGGTCATAAGTTAGGTGAATTTGCACCAACCCGAAAACCCCCGACGCAAAAAAAATAAAATGGCACAAAAAGCCCATCCAGCTACATTACGACCCCAAAATACCTTTTATCAAGGTTACACCCATTGGAACGAACCCCGATTTTACTACATCTTATCTAGAATACGCCACTTTATCGAATCGTGCTGCTTAGGGACCACACATTACCTTCATGGCATTCAGATTAATAGACACGCGGTGGCAACAACAATAGCTGTTGACCTGATACATTTGCATACTCGCTCAAAAAGACGCATTAAATCGAGACGTTACAAAGAAAATAAATTAAAAATAAAAAAAAAATCATGGACTTTAGTTGCTTCTAGATTACAAACAGCTACAAAACTAATTCAGACATTTACTGGAACAAAAAAGATAATACTAAAAGTTAATAGATTAAAAACGTATACCAGATCGGTACCAAAACCCGTAAGAAGAGAAATTGCTTATTACACCAAAAGCTTTCATAATTCAAAATACGACTACGCGAGGTATGGTATACAATTAATATCACTAATCCTAAAAAATAAAGCAGACACAGCCTGCTTGTGCAGGTTTATCGAACAAAATGTATGCTCTAGACAAAAACGAAAAAGACATTATGAATTTCTCCGATACCTCAAACAAGGACTTCAGTCGTTGCAAAAATATAAAACGATTAACGGTTTAAAAATTCAAATAAAAGGAAGATTTACACATAAAGCGAAAGGACGAAGTCGGACGTGGAAATGCCAAATAGGCCAAATGCCCCTTAGCCAATTAAACACTACAATTAATGCAGAATATAGACAAACCCAAACAGGATACGGTAGTGTCGGGTTAAAAGCCTGGACTTCGAAAAATTAACCCTATGTTATTACAACCTAAAAAAACAAAATATAAAAAATACTTTAAACCCAGGTCATTGCCAAGAATTACAACTAAAACCCAAAAATTAAATGAACAAAATTGTTTCGCCATAATTTCACTAGAATCCGGATATATAGATGTTCAACAACTAGAGGCGGCACGGCAAAACATTAGGCGCAAAATTAAAAGAGAAGGAAAACTAGAAATTATCCCACTTGCGGATAAAGCCATAAGCAATAAACCGACATCTGCCCGAATGGGCAAAGGGAAAGGGAAAGGAAATCACTGGGTTGCACCCATCTCGGCCGGAAAACCCATATTATTACTATACGGTATCGATAAAGAACAAGGATTCCCCGCGTTAAAAGCCGGCGCCAATAAATTGCCCCTAAAAATAAAAATACGAGACCTTTAAATCATGCCTACTGCTAGAAAAAAACACTTAAGAAAAAAACGATTATTTATGTCTAAACAAACAACTTTTGCTATTTTAAATGCTAGCAATTTAAAAACATCCAAAATTAAAAAAATAAAAATGTCTTTGAGGAGGGGTAAGATCTATTTTGTACCATTTTATTTAACACCCCCAAAGATTGCAGCGGGTTGTCCGACTCTAATCGCTGTATACGACAGTCTAAAAGATATGCAAAATAACATAACAAGCGTAACCGCACAAATAGATTGCCTGGGCCTATCCATAGAAAAAAAATGGTACTCCATAAAATATCTTAAAAAATCTAAAATACTAGGTTTAGAAAAAAAGGCTCTGGCCCTTCTTTCGCTAAAACTATCGGGATTAAAAAAATAAAATTAGCCAAATTCTTTTTCTCAAAGATGTCTAAAGCGAAAGAAGGGATTCGAACCCTCAACTTTAAACTTGGCAAGCTTACGCTCTACCGATTGAGCTACTTCCGCGACATTCCTTTAACACAGATCAAGGAACAAAACAAAGTTGCAAACCATTCCCTAAAAATAACATATCCTCTTTAGTATTTGTACCAAAAAAAACTTGACATTTAAAACCATTTAAAACTTCAAAATAGGGAAATAACGGAATTAATTCTTCAAAGGCAAAAATATCTTTTAAAACAAAACAATACACACTATGGTGTGACGGTAATTTCAAACCCTCAAATTGACGAATACGAGGTAAAACATTAAACATTAGTTTAAATAAAAACTTATAAAATTGTAGGCCTCTAAGTGTGACTTTGCAACCAACCGCATATATCTTACCTTTTTTATGTCTTTTCACTTTAATTTTTTCTGGAGAAACATAAGGTCTCTGACCTGTTATTATTTTTAGGGCACATATAGAAGAAACGACTGAACTATTATTTACCCCAGGAGTTCCTAAATATAAACAGATTTTTTTAGGGATAGGTAGCATATTAGATGTAGCGACATTGCTGCAAAGAATGAAATCCCGTTGAACTACATTAAAATAATGATTTTGGTACAAATGCATTTTCTTATACTGTTTTTCTTGCCATAGCAACCAATTTAGACCATTTAAAACTTCGAAGTCTAGTGGGTAAGGTTGCCGAAATTCGAGTACCTAACGGTTTATCTTGTGAACTTATAAGAGCCACGGAATTGCATCCGAAACTAGAACCAACCCCACTTTTAGATCGATGTAATTTCCGTGTTTGAACAATAACCCCTTGATGAACTTCTGATTTGTTCATCTTTAAACGGACGCGACGACCATAACGTGGTCGCAAAGCCTTAACGGACACTAACAAAATATCTCCAACACCAGCAGAACGTTTACCCTTTTTAATTTTAATACATCTAACAAGTTTAGCTCCTGAATTATCCACAACCTTTAGAAGAGTTTGCGCTTGAATCATGCTTGATACTTCCAGCCGGATTTGAACCAGCATGTCAAAAGACAACAAATTTTGAATCTGCCGTGTCTACCAATTTCACCATGGAAGCATAAAATTTATGATTTTAACAATGACGCTTGATCTATACGAATACTCCCCCTCACCCTGAAATATACTAAAATAATAGCTAAACCGATGGATGACTCACAAGCAGCCACTATAAGAATAAATATTGCAAAAATTTGACCTATAAGATCAGAAAGACAAACAGAAAATATGATAAAATTTAAACTTACTGAAAGAAGAGCCAATTCTAATGACATTAGAACGACGACAATATTTGTGCGATTTAAAACGACGCCCCCCACACCAATAACAAATAATAACGCGGATAAAAAAAAAAAATGAATAAAATCCATATTTAAATATTAATGAAATATTACTGGAGAAATAGATGAGGAGCCCAAATGAACTCTACGTTTATTCGAGTCCGCTAATTTATTTAAGCTATACCGCGTAGTAACGACTTCTCCCCTACCTAAAGAAGACTCTAATATCTCTTGGCTTAAATTATCCCAAAAAGGTTTTGTGGGAGATCGCCTTCGACTCGCGGCTAAAAGCGCCCTCATTCCTGAATTCAATCCCCTAACGGGGGATATCGTGTACGGTAAATAGACGCTAAACGCATTAACCGCACGACGTTTCTTTGCTCTAGGCTTAAGACGAATACCTATGTCACGTCTTGCCTCAAAAACCCCAAAATAAAAAATATGCAAAGCGCGACCAGGATATTTTTCATCCAACAGTTGAAAAGCCCTATTCAAAACCTTTTCTGCTTTAGAACGCTTGCCATTTTTCATTAAAAGATTAATCATTTTACCTACAAGGGGGTCTTTTTTAATGCCCAAAAAATTAAAAGTTTCCTTTAATTTTACATTTAAAGATATTTTATCTTGTACTCCTAATCGACTATGTTTTGCTTCTAACATCCTTTATCTGGCTTCTTTGTTCCATACTTAGATCTAGCCGTCTTACGACCGGATAATCCCGCCAGATCTAACTTGTTACGAACTAAACGATATTTTACTCCGGGTAAATCGGGTATTCTGCCCCCTCTGATCAAAACTTGCGAATGCTCTTGCAATCGATGAACTTGACCAGGGATATAGGCCGTTAATCGTATTTTATTGGCTAAACGCACTTTAACTACCTTACGGCGTGCCGAATTAGGCTTCTTGGGAGAACAAACGAATACTTTTAAACACACTCCCTTTTTTTGGGGGCAACCCCTTAAACCAACACTTCTTTTTTTTGTTGTTTTAGTGCCTTTGCATTTTTTAAACCATTGAGTAATATTTGGTCTACACATTATTACCAGAGAGGGGACTTGAACCCCTACCTAACAAAAGACTGGAACCTAAACCCAGCGTGTCTACCACTTCCACCACCCTGGCTTGTGGAGTCGAAGGACTCGAACCTTCGATCCCCGCACCAAAAACGGGCGCCTTACCGACTTGGCTAGACTCCAGGCGGACATTAGAACCTAAATCCCAGTCAGTCCGGCAGGAATTGAACCTGCAATACTAGCTTCATGAGAACTATGTTTTGCCTATTAAACTACGAACCGATAACAACCCAATAACTATTTTAAACCAAAAATTTAATTCTTGTATTTTTTAGATCCTCTTATTTTTTCTTTAACACTTTTAGCTAATTTGGGTAAATCAGCAAAAAAAAGAAGTCCTACGCAAAATATAAATAGAAATTGTAAAAGACTTATTTTCATCCGCTTGTATCACTTATTGATAAATAAACCAACCACATATTTAAATAACAGAAAGAGAGGGATTTGAACCCCCAACCGTTGGCTTTGGAAACCAAAGTTCTACCAATTAAACTATCTTTCTTCAATTTACAGGTCTAAAAATGAAAAAATTTCAATTTACCATACACTACACACAAGAGCTAAATTACCGCTTATTACACACAACCATTGGAACAACCATATTTTTTTTTACGATATATACCTACAAGCAAAGTTTGATATTTATACTCTTACCAGCAGGACTTTCTCATTTTATAACTACAGGAGTAACTGAAATATTTTTTGCCTATATACAATTTTGCACCAGTATAAGTACAAATTTTTGTATAACAATACTGCTAACACAAATTTTGTTATTTTTCAGACCTGGACTTTATATATATGAAGCCAATACGTGCTTTACCATATTAATAACAACAATCTTTTTCAATACATTCCTATACACTAGCGCATTCCCATTAATAATTCAAACCTTTTGGAAAACATTTTACACGTACTCCACCCTTTTTATGCCTATTCATTTGACCTTTGAACCAAAATTTAATGATTACATTACACATTTAAAACAATTTAACACCATATTAACTTATGGTTTACCCACTGTTATTTTACTAGGGTTTATAGAAAGCAACACACCGGCATTACTGTGGATAAAACATAGAGGAATTATTTATATAACATCATTAGTATTTGCAGCTTTTGTAACACCCCCTGATATAATAAGTCAATTAATTATAAGCTTACCTTTAATCTTTTTATATGAAACCCGACTATTGTATAAAACTTTCAAATATTTATATATAAAAAAATTACTAATTAGGCAACCAGTTAAAACCCAGAAGTATGCCTACAGAAAGAATAAAAAAAGCAAGAGCCAGTGGCAGGAAGCACTTCCAACCCAGACGCATTAACTGGTCATAACGATATCTGGGAAGAATAGCCCGCATAACTACAAACAAAATGACAAAAAAACAAATTTTTAAACCAAACCATATACCGTCCGAAAAGATCCCAATACCAAATGGGGATAACCACCCACCTAAAAAACAAATAGAAGTAACTCCCCCCATAACTAGCATATTAGCATATTCACCTAAAAAAAAAAGAGCAAACCCCATTGCTGAATACTCGACATTATACCCCGATACTAACTCTGCTTCAGCCTCCGGCAAATCAAAAGGATGCCTGTTCGTTTCAGCTAGGCAACCAATAAAAAACATAACACCTACCGGTAATAAGGGGAAAACCAACCAGATGTCCCTCTGTGCTACAACTATTTCAGTTAAATTTAATGTACCGACACATAAACAAACATTTATTAACCCGATACCCATAGATATCTCATAAGAAACCATTTGAGCGGCAGAACGTAGAGCCCCCAAAAAAGCATACTTTGAATTACTGGACCAACCCGAAATCAATACTCCGTAAACACCCAAGGAAGATATTGCCAAAAAATACAAAACCCCTAATTGAGGATCCGAAATAACATTACCATAACTAAAAGGAATGACAGCCCAACTAATAAGGCTTAAAATAAAAGTAATCAGCGGGGCTAACACAAAAAGAACAATATTTGCATTTGTAGGTAAAACGGTTTCTTTAACAAAAAGTTTAAGACCATCGGCTAACGGTTGAAGAAGTCCCAAATATCCAATAACATTTGGGCCCTTGCGTCTTTGAATACCTGCCATAATTTTACGTTCCGCTAAAGTAAAATAGGCAACTGCAATAAGTAGAGGAAGAACAAGATCAATAATATTTAGTAAAATAGTTAAAAAAGTAAGCCACATTTTAGATTAATTGAAAAGTTATAACGTATAATAAGCCAAGTAATTTTAAAATTTATCAATACCCGTGTTTATAAAACCACAATGCTTCATCAATATTAGCCCTAAAAGGATATATAATAGGCGGTTTAATATCTGACACCAAAACAAAACTTAAATTGGAATAATCTGTTTGAATCCAACTCGGAGTTGGCTGAAGATGTAACTCAAACTTAAACCGATGCGTTAACCGCCACCGCTCCAATCGCATACGAAAAGATCTAAAGGGCTTGTAACGAAATAAAAGACGAGATCGTATAGAAGATCGTTGCATCGGGCAAAACTCAACAAAATCCCCCTTTTGCAAAATAAAATTGTTATTTTTTATAAACTTACCATTAACTAATACCTTGTTATGTTGAATCGCTTGACGACTATAAAAAATTGAATGGAAAAAACCCAATCGGTACAAAGTAACGTCTAAACGCCCCTCTAAAATACCCAGGAGTCGTTGAATCGGTGCTTCTGATTTAAATAATATAACACAAATTTTTTTTAAAGTCTTGTGACTTAAATCCCCATAAAATCGTCTTAAACACAATAAAATAGATAGTGTATTTCGATAACCCCATCGATTATACTTAAAGGTTTGATTTGGACGAGAATGCGGCTGTACAAAACTATAATTATGACACAATGGGTAAGGTGTGTGTCCACGGGCGGACTTCTCCTTGGACCTTTTCGCTAAAGGGCGCCTACGACGCTTGCGTCCTCCAAGCACACCCATGATTAAATCCCATTTGGGGCGCAAAAAAGTTTTTTCTTTACATAATAAATCACCCCAAATGTCAGTCCTAGCCCAAATACAGGATTTGTACTTTGGTTTAAACCGCATAATTGTAAGATTTGTGGTAACTTCTTTCCCCAAGAAAGCCTGGTAATTTTATATCACACTTTAATTTTTTTTTACCACGACGACATATTACGGACACCGCATTAAAAAACCAATAAGATAATAAAATATCCTCTATATTTAAATTAAAAAGATAAGACATTCTGCTTGTCGTCGAACCCCCGACACCAACGACTAACAAACACTCACGATGCGACTCCACTAGATTTTCTTTCATAATATCACAAAGAAAAACCAAATCCGCTTTTTTTAATTTTGACAAGACACCTCTTTTCCATTTTACGCTAGTTATACTAATGTTTTTATCAAACCCTTGCGTTATTATGGGCAAACTATTAATAAAAAGTATATCAGACTCACTATCTATCATCACTTCTAAAACTTCTAAAGCGGAACGAATACCATATAAACTTTTTTCCAAATTATACAAATAATACAAATCACGCTTGCCTAAAAGATAAGATTGTATGGTTTTTGATACCTTTATATCAGCATTTTTAAAACGAGGCACTAGATAACCATAAGAACCAACAAAAAACGAAAGAATAGCATCATTTTTCCTCTTATGCATTAATTTTTTTTACCCTCCTTGCAAGTAACAATTTCGTTCACATAAACAACCCCGGCACCCTTGTAAGAATCTGGAAAGCGGTATGCTCGTATAGTTGTTGTAAAATTTTGCAAAAGGCCCAAATTTGCAGACATTAAGGAGAATGTTTTTCTATTAAATCTTACAGACACACCCGCAGGAATATTAATAGAAATATTATGACTAAAACCTAGAGCAAATATAAGTTTTTCGTTAGACTTATAAACTTTATATCCTATTCCTTTAAGAACCAATTCTATACTGTAACCCAAAACAACACCCAAAACAGCTTGAGTAAAAATAGAACTAGAATATGACGTCAAATAAGGTAAAAAAACTATCATATTCCCCTTGCGATATATCTTGCTGACGCAATCAAAATCAACAACACCACAAGGTCCTGAAACATAAACTTTTCCATTGTTGCTTAAACAATTAACACCTATTGGTAATCTATATAGAGGAGCAATCATGAGGCATATCCCAAAATTTCACCCCCATCTCCTTTGCGTATAGCACTTTCAGCAGTCATAATACCTTTTGGTGTAGACACAATCAAAACACCAAAATCTTGAGACAACCTACAAAGATCTAATGAGGATAGATAAAGACGATCACGCGGTCTAGAAACAATAGTTAAACGACAACATATTGGAGATCCATCGTAATATCGTAATAAGACTGTAATTAATCCATTTTTTTTCGTATAACCCCGGATTAAATTTTCTTTCCACAAAAGATCCAAAATTTTCACACAAAAACCAACTTCTTTAAATGATGTTGAGAAATGGTAAACAGCAAGGCTATTACGTAATTTATTAAAAATCTTTGAAAGCATTAATATTGTTTGAGACTGGGATTGAACCAACGACCTAAGGATTTTCAGTCCTTTACTCTACCAACTGAGCTACCCAAACGATAAGCACACCGACTAAAACATGCTATAAGTAATTCTCCTCAAATTGGACTTGAACCAACAACACTATGGTTAACAGCCATATGCTCTACCGATTGAGCTATTGAAGAAAGCTGGAGAGGGATTTGAACCCTCATTTTTGGGTTTGCAACCCACTGCATTAACCCATTATACTATCTAGCCCTAACGGCGAATAAGGGGACTTGAACCCCCGTCGTCCAAAGCCACAATCTGGTACTCTAACCAACTGAGTTATATCCGCCACAATAATGCTACGACTTATCGGACTTGAACCGATACTCTTTAAATAGAAACAGATTTTAAGTCTGACGTGTATACCAATTTCACCAAAGTCGCTATAATTCTAACGGAGAAGGGATTTGAACCCCCGCCATTTGGGATATGATTCCAATGTTCTAACCGCTGAACTACACCGCTAACTCGACTAAAGTCTTTTCTCTCAAGTATTATTTTTAATAGCCACTGGAGATATTACACACTACAGAGCAAATAGAATCAAAAAAGCCATCATAAGAGCAAATAGAGCAATAGCTTCTGTTAAAGCAAACCCCAAAATTGCAATTCTGAATAACTCATCTCTCAGAGAAGGATTACGCGCAGTACCCAGAACAAGAGCACCAAAAACGGTTCCAATACCCACACCTGCTCCAGCTAGACCAATAGTAGCTAGACCAGCACCTAAAAGTTTAGCGGCTTGAACTAACATTTAAAAAAAGGCTTTATATTAGAATACTATAACGGACCACTTAGAAGAATTATTTTAAACAAAACACTTGAAAAAGTTGGGACCAGAGAGGATCGAACTCACGACTTCATGCTTGTAAGGCACATACTCTACCACTGAGTTATGCTCCCATAATATAGGTGTGTTGGGACTTGAACCCAAGACCCTCGGATTAAAAGTCCACTACTCTAACCATCTGAGTTACACACCCCCTATAATTCCTCTTATACTATAGGTAAACTACTTTTACAAAAAAAAAATACGGACATAATTCTACTTCGATTAGAAGGTAAAATAAATGTACATACCGCGCGCGCGGCGGATCGCGCCTGCTTATTTAAGCCGATATTTTACTTTAAGTTTTTCTAGGATTAGTACAGGTCAGCTTAAAACCTCACAGCTCTTACACCCCCCGCCTATCAAAGTGATTAATTTTCACCCCTACTGAAAACTTCACTTGAGGTAAGTTTCTCGCCTAACGGTCGATTATCTCTTCTCGATGTAGCTACCCGGCGCTGCCCTTAAAAAACAACCGGAACACCAGGGATCGAGTTTTCCTGGTCCTCTCGTACTAAGGTATAGTCCTCGGAGTTTTCAAACACCCACAGAAGATAGGGACCAAACTGTCTCACGACGTTCTAAACCCAACTCACGTACCACTTTCGTCGGCGAACAACCGAACCCTTGGAACCCTTTTCAGCTCCAGGATGTGATGAGTCGACATCGAGGTGCCAAACGAACCCGTCGATAGGAGCTCTAGAGGATCATTAGCCTGTTATCCCCGGCGTACCTTTTATCCATTGCGCGATAACCCTTCCACAAAGAATTACCGGATCACTATGACCGACTTACGTCTCTGATCGAAATGTTTTTCTTACAGTCAAGCAGGCTTTTACCATTATGCTCGATTCACCATTATTGGAAATGAGCCTACCTTTGCATGCCTCCGCTACTCTTTAGGAGGCGACCGCCCCAGTCAAACTACCCAGCAACCACTGTCCGCAAGTTAGTAAACCAACAGATCTTTGGGTGGTATTTCACTAACGCCTCGATAATCTCCGTAGAAATTAAATCACAAGCTCCCACCTATTCTACACTAAAACCTTTGAGTTACAATAGTTGCATATAGTAAAGGTGCACGGGGTCTTTCCGTCTAGCTGTAGGATGGTCGCATCTTCACGACCTTTGTAATTTCACTGAGACCCCGTTGGAGACAGCGGGGAAGTCGTTACACCATTCATGCGGGTCGGAACTTACCCGACAAGGAATTTCGCTACCTTAGGACCGTCATAGTTACAGCCGCCGTTTACCGGGGTTTGATACCAATGCGTAAACACCGGGTCTTTACCTACCGGCACCGGGCAGGTGTCAGTCCCTATACAACCTCTTACGAGTTAGCAGAGACCTGTGTTTTTAATAAACAGTCGCTACCCCCAATTATGTGCCAAAAAGAAGAGCTTTCGCACTACTTTTTACTCCTTATTCCGAAGTTACAGAGTCATTTTGCCGAGTTCCTTCAACGGGGTTATCTCAAGGCCTTAGTGTTCTCAACCCATCTACCTGTGGCGGTTTAAGGTACGGTTTAAAAAAGAGCCTTTTTCTTGGAAAAAATGATTTACCTTTAATTTTATTAAAAATAAAGTGAATTTTTCGTCAGTTACTTATCACAGCATAATCTTACCCATCACAACAAGCCTTGGCTTGACCGCTTAGGGACCGTTTTTTCTAGAAGTAGACACTTCTGCCGACCAAGTTTTACTTTAGATCGGAAACCTTAGACTTACAGCCACAACGCTTATCGTTGTTTTGTGCTACTCATGCAAGTATTCTCATTTCCGATATCTTCACAATAGTTTACACTAAAGCTTTTATAACCTACGGAATGTTCTGCTACCACAAAATAATATTAATATATTTTTTGTTTGAAGTTTCGGTAATAACTTTAAGCCCTCAAAATTTGTGGACTTTATGCTCTAGGTCAGTGAGCTGTTACGCTGTCTTAAAAGAATGGCTGCTTCCAAGCCTACCTCCTGACGGTCTCGGAGCATAAATAACCTTTATCACTGAAGCTATATCCAGGACCTTAACTAACAATCTGGGCTGTTTCCCTTTCGAACATGAATCTTAGCACACATGTTCTGTCTGCCCTAAAAATAAAGTCCGTATTCGAAGTTTGCCAAAGCTCGGTAAAGCAAATACCCCCCTTACTTGCACAGTGCTCTACCCCGGACTATTCTAATAGAACGCTCTACTTAAATAGATTTCGCAGAAATCCAGCTATCACCGGCTTTGATTGGCCTTTCACCCCTAAACTCAAGTCATCCCAGTATTTTGCCACATACACGGGTTCGGCCCTCCAAAAAATGTTACCATTACAATATCAGCCTGCTCAAGTTTAGATCAACCGGTTTCGGGTCCTTAACAAAGGACTATGAGTCGCCATTTAAGACTCGAGTTATCTTCGCCTAGACTTTGATATGCTTAAGCTTGCCCTTTATTAAGATTCACTTGCCCATTATACAAAAGGTATGCCGTAGCTTTTAAAAGCGCCGACTCAAATGCGGAGTTTCAGGATCTATTCACTGTCGCGACTTCTTTTTCACCTTTCCCTCACGGTACTTGTTCACTATCGGAAAGAAAAATAACCTCAGGCTTTGAGGGTGGTCCCCCAAAATTTAAACAAGGTAAACTTGCCTTGTTTTACTATTAAAAACAAAAATTTAAAAACTACAGGACTATAACCTTCTAAGGTAGAAACAATTTTTTGTTTTTAAATTTTCAATTTAGCCAAACACCACTTTCGCTCACCACTACTTATGACTTCTCGGTTGATTTAACAAACAGGGTACTGAGATGTTTCACTTCCCCATATTACTGCGTTTACAGTAAGCTTTACAGCTTTAGTTTTCTATACTAGGGAGGTTGGTGTCACAGTATATCTCGACCAACACTCTCGTAATTATTTACGCCTATATTTTTCCTCCAAGGCATTCACACCACACTATACATTATATAAA